AAATTTCATTTTTGTCGGTATTGATATTGACATGTATAATGGGACTCTATCTTTATTCTCGTCCAATTAGTTAGTTCTTTAAAAGATCTATCAGACTATGGAGTGACTGATTTGATCAGTGAATATTCGATTCTTCCTTAAACTTAGAATCGATTCACAAGAATTCTTCAATTTTGCATATAACATATATGAATCTTTCTTTGATATTTTATTACGTATATGTACGTATATGGGTTCATCCTTTCTAGAGTTTAAATAGAAGGATTCCTCGATCAACGCAGTCAACTCTATTCGTTAGAACAGCTTCCATTGAGTCTCTGCACCTATCCTTTTTTATTCTTGCTTTCTGAACCCTTTATTTGATTTTGATTTGTTTTCTAAAAACAGGATTTGGCTCAGGATTGCCCATTTTTAATTCCAGGGTTTCTCTGAATTTGAAAGTTATCACTTAGTATGTTTCCATACCAAGGCTCAATCCAATCAAGTCCGTAGCGTCTACCAATTTCGCCATATCCCCTCTTTTTTGTTTTGAGACTAGGATCTCGTTGGGATGCCGTCCCTTTCTTTATGTTCATTTATTCTGGAACCGTTTACGTTGAATTCTTTAGATATGCAAGATATGGATTTCTATATAGAAAAAGTGTCTCTGTCTCCTCCTATTTGTTTGATTTCTTGTCTATTTTCTTTCAGATATCGGAGGACCTTTTTTGTATTTAGTCCAATCAAAAATGATTCTATCATTGATGTATCCGCAATTCAATATGGATGGATATATACCCCATATATATGCGTCTCTTACTCTTTTTTTTACCTCGATATTTGGAATACTCAAACGGTCGATTCTTTTTTCGCCTTATCCCCCGCCCTTTTGAATGAACACAGAGGAATGTCTCATTATCATTATATTTAATCTGGATTGTATCCTTATCCTTACTTAATCTTTATCCTTATCTTTTCCTTAGGGTCGCCCTTGTATATTGTATAATAAAATTAGAATAGAGAGTTATTCTACTATAATTTTAAGTACTATAACTAATCATTCTATTATAAATTTATAAATAATAATAGTATTTCAATTGAAATTGATTGGTATTGTTATATAGTTAGAACTATTATATATTCTTTATGTTACATATTATATTTTCTTTATGTTACATAATAGTAGATTCATTATACTATAATGAATTATTAATATGCAATAGCTAAAGTAGTTTACTAAAGTCCTATGCACAATTTATTTTATGCGAGCCCGCTTAGCTCAGAGGTTAGAGCATCGCATTTGTAATGCGATGGTCATCGGTTCGATTCCGATAGCCGGCTTTGTCTATTTGTTCTTTTTTTTTTTACTTTTATATTACTTATATTACATAATTAATCATAATTAATAAGGCCTCCTTGAAGGAATATTGAAAAGACTTCTTACCCCCTCTCCAAGGAAAGAATCACTGATCCATTATGGCGTAAGAACTTCCAACTATGAATAAAAAATGGATTGGAGCAATTAGATCTCTACCAAACAAATCAGAAAAAGTATATATAACTTCTTATATATATATATATATATATATACAAAATTGGATATTGATTGATACAATTCATCTCATTCTTATTTGTAATACATCAATACATCAGTAGATTTAGCTTCGTTTATGGTTTAGTTCAGTCTTAATTTAGGTTTATTCTGTAATAATTTTTTTTTCAATAAAATAAGGAGTCTTTATGTCTCGTTACCGAGGGCCTCGTTTCAAAAAAATACGCCGGCTGGGTGTTTTACCGGGACTTACTAGTAAAAGGCCGACACCCGGAAGTGATCTTAGAAATCAATCGCGCTTCGGAAAAAGATCTCAATATCGTATTCGTCTAGAAGAAAAACAAAAATTGCGTTTTCATTATGGTCTGACAGAGAGACAATTACTTAAATACGTTCATATCGCTGGAAAAGCCAAAGGGTCAACAGGCCAGGTTTTACTACAATTACTTGAAATGCGTTTGGATAACATCCTTTTTCGATTAGGTATGGCTTCGACCATTCCTGGAGCCCGACAATTAGTTAACCATAGGCATATTTTGGTTAATGGTCGTATAGTAGATATACCAAGTTATCGATGCAAAGCCCGAGATATTATTACTACAAGGGATGAACAAAAATCCAGAGCTCTGATTCAAAATTATCTTGATTCATCCCCCCATGAGGAATTGCCAAAACATTTGACTCTTCACTCATCCCAATATAAAGGATCAGTCAATCAAATAATAGATAGTAAGTGGGTCGGTTTGAAAATAAATGAGTTGCTAGTCGTAGAATATTATTCCCGCCAGACTTGAACCTAACTAAAATAACAAAAAACAAGGGGTCGGGGAATTTAGCCCCTTTTTGGGGGAGTAAATCGACCTAAGGTAAAGGAGCTTAATCTGGATTTTTCTCCCATTCATGTATCATAAATGGATCGAGGGGATATTGTTATGCCTTGGCTACTATTTCCAATATTTTATGTACCAC